GAAAGTTTTGGAATAAGCAGGGGGAATTCGCAGATCCTCTAAACGTAGAGCTCGCAGGGCTTTGAAACCAAATACATTACCCACAATGGAAGTAAACATGTTAGTAACAGAACCTTCTTCAAAAAGGTCTAAAGGATAAGCTATATAAGCAATATATTGATTTTCTTCCCCAACAACGGCCTCAATGTGGTAGCATCGTCCTTTGTAACGATCAAGACTGGTAAGTCCATCAGTCCACACAGTTGTCCAGGTACCAGTAGAAGATTCGGCGGCTACCGCAGCCCCTGCTTCTTCAGCGGGAACTCCGGGTTGAGGAGTTACTCGGAATGCTGCTAAGATATCAGTATCTTTGGTTTCATAATCAGGAGTATAATAAGTCAATCTGTAATCTTTAACACCAGCTTTAAATCCAACACTTGCTTTAGTTTCTGTTTGTGGTGACATAAGTCCCTCCCTACAACTCATGAATTAAGAATTCTTACAACAACAAGGTCTACTCGATATAGATTAGGCGTGAAAACTTTGACAAAAATCTTTCAAAAAATATTCAACTAATATTATCAATGAATTAAGTTTCTTATTAGACCATGCATTTGATTCACCAAATACATCATTATTGTATACTCTTTGATATATATGGCGCAACCCAATCTTTGTTTTTCAAGTTTATAATTGAATTTGGGCACTTTCCATTTTGAATCTAAAAAAAAAAAATACTAAGAAAAATTCCCCCTTGACAGTGATATGTGTTGTATATGTAAATCCTAGATGTGAAAATAGGGATAATTCATCCATGAAAGAGAAGGGGAATAAAAAAAAAATAGACACTAACTAAACTATATATAGATATATAGTTAGATATATGGAAAAGAAAACATTCAATGAGATCGTAATAATGAATCACGAATTAGAATTTCATAGATTTCATCTAATCGAGTATAGCTGGTATTTTGTATAATATAATGATAAAGAAATGAAACACACTTCACTTACTCACAATTCTTATTCATCTACTTGATCCTTTGAAAAAAGAATAGATTGAACTTGCAAATTTACTCATTTAAATTTAATGAGTAAACGATTGAATTTTATTCGGTTGGGTGGTACCAACTAAATCGAGTACTAATTCCCATTTAATTCGTATTGAATTAATTACTGCTACCAGAAATTAATTTGCAATTTGGTACTATGTACCATAGTCTCTCAATCAAAAGAATTTCGACATATTTTACTTTATTATATTATGAAAATCAATCCGAATCCTTCTGGTTCTACGGTTTCCACACTTGAAGAAAAAAACCTAGGACGTATCACTCAAATTATTGGCCCAGTACTGGATGTTGTTTTCCCCCGGGGCAAGATGCCTAATATTTATAACGCTTTGGTAGTTAAAGGTCGAGATACTGCCGGTCAGCAAATTAATGTGACTTGTGAGGTACAACAATTATTAGGAAATAATCGAGTTAGAGCTGTAGCTATGAGTGCTACAGATGGTCTGACGAGAGGAATGGAAGTGATTGATACAGGAGCTGCTCTAAGTGTTCCAGTCGGCGGAGCTACTCTCGGACGAATTTTCAATGTTCTTGGAGAGCCTGTTGATAATTTAGGTCCTGTAGATACTCGTACAACATCGCCTATTCATAGATCTGCGCCTGCTTTTATACAGTTAGATACGAAATTATCAATCTTTGAAACAGGGATTAAAGTGGTGGATCTTTTAGCTCCGTATCGCCGTGGAGGAAAAATTGGACTATTTGGGGGAGCCGGCGTGGGTAAAACAGTACTTATCATGGAATTGATCAATAACATTGCCAAAGCTCATGGAGGCGTATCCGTATTTGGTGGAGTAGGTGAACGTACTCGTGAAGGAAATGATCTCTACATGGAAATGAAAGAATCTGGGGTAATTAATGAAAAAAATATTGCAGAATCAAAAGTAGCTCTAGTCTATGGTCAAATGAATGAACCACCAGGAGCTCGTATGAGAGTAGGTTTGACTGCACTAACCATGGCAGAATATTTCCGGGATATTAATGAACAAGATGTGCTTTTATTCATCGACAATATCTTTCGTTTCGTTCAAGCGGGATCAGAAGTATCTGCCTTATTAGGGAGAATGCCTTCTGCAGTGGGTTATCAACCTACCCTTAGTACCGAAATGGGTTCTTTACAAGAAAGAATTACTTCCACCAAAGAAGGGTCTATAACTTCGATCCAAGCAGTTTATGTACCTGCAGATGATTTGACCGACCCTGCTCCTGCCACGACATTTGCACATTTAGATGCTACTACCGTACTATCAAGAGGATTAGCTGCCAAAGGTATTTATCCAGCAGTCGATCCTTTAGATTCAACGTCAACTATGTTACAACCTCGGATCGTTGGCGAGGAACATTATGAAACTGCTCAAAGAGTTAAGGAAACTTTACAACGTTACAAAGAACTTCAGGACATTATAGCTATCCTGGGGTTGGACGAATTATCCGAAGAAGATCGTTTAACTGTAGCAAGAGCACGAAAAATTGAACGCTTCTTATCACAACCCTTCTTCGTGGCAGAAGTCTTTACTGGTTCTCCAGGGAAATATGTTGGTCTCGCCGAAACAATTAGGGGGTTTCGATTGATCCTTTCTGGGGAATTAGACAGTCTTCCCGAGCAGGCCTTTTATTTGGTAGGTAACATCGACGAAGCTACCGCGAAAGCTATGAACTTAGAAGGGGAGGGCAAATTGAAGAAATGACTTTAAATCTTTGTGTACTGACCCCTAATCGAATTATTTTAGATTCAGAAGTGAAAGAAATCATTTTATCTACTAATAGTGGACAAATTGGCGTATTACCAAACCACGCCCCTATTGCCACAGCGGTAGATATAGGTCTTTTGAGAATACGTCTCAACGACCAATGGTTAACGGTAGCCTTGATGGGTGGTTTCGCTAGAATAAGTAATAATGAGATCACCATTTTAGGAAATGATGCGGAGATGAGTACTGACATTGATCCGCAAGAGGCTCAACAAGCTCTTGAAATAGCTGAAGCTAACTTGAGTGGAGCTCAGGGAAAGAGACAAGCAATTGAGGCGAATCTAGCTCTCAGACGAGCTCGGACACGAGTAGAGGCTGTTAATGTTATTTCCTACTAGTAAAATTAAAAAAAAAAACACATAAAAATAAAAAAAAAAAGAAGTTCTTTAGAGGTTCTTTATTATATACCATATTTTGATTCTGCCAATTGAATACAATCAATTCTAGATGATACAACAAAAAAAAGAAGATGGCTAGAAAAACTTATTAGATACCAGAGTTGATGGTATCTAATAAGTTCTACCTACTATTGGATTTGAACCAATGACTTCCGCCGTATGAAAGCAATACTCTAACCACTGAGTTAAGTAGGTTATTCATCATCACAAAAAAAGGACCCATCGCCTCGGGGATTATAGGTGGAATATTTTTTCTACGCAATACCAATCCATTAACAGTAAGCGGATTAAAGAACTCTTATGTGGGATCCGATCTTGACAAGAAATTCTCTATATGTTAAGATGTCTATGACAAGGGCTATAGCTCAGTTAGGTAGAGCACCTCGTTTACACGTGCGCCAATGCTTTTCAAAGGGGCCCATTATGCAATGAACATAATTGATCTTATTGAGAAATCGATGTCTTACTCCATAGATTCGAAGGAACAAGAGAACAATAGCCTGACAAATATTTGATTTGGTCCGATTCAAGTGCGAATTCAGGTGCCAAATGAAATAGAACCTGCCATTGATTTGCTAATTGATAAGGTAAATACCAGCCCATTCAATGCTAGGCATAATGAGTATAAGGGACTCAAAAGAACCTCTTTTTATCCTATGAACTTTAAGGTGTATGAAGTCTCATATTTGACTCTTGTAGCGGAGCGATAGAGATTCCATTTAACTTAGGTTAATCTAGGCCAAAGGCAGACCTAAGTCAAGGTAACCCCTCTTTGAAACACTTTGGTATTGTTCCTAGATCAGAATTCAAATCATGAATCACAGAACACATGGAGCCATCTTATTATCTTCCTGTAAAAAACTGTAAAAAAGAAAAAATATGGTGGACTAACTGATCTTTATATCAATCAGTTGATGAAAGAGCCCAATGCAAGAAAATGCATGTTGGGTCTTTGAAACAGTTCGCATCATTTCGATAATAATTAGTTTGATCTGTTTTACCGAGAAGGTCTACGGTTCGAGTCCGTATAGCCCTAACACATTCCACTTTTTTTTTTCAATAAAAACGAAAAAAAAAAAGTGAAAATGGATTAAGAATTAAATAATGCATTTTATATTTGTATTTTTATAATATAAAATGAACTAGAAAAATATAGTTATACTAATTCGATTTCTTACGTTATAATTAGTCTTATTTATTAGTATTCTAATTATACTATTTTTTTGTATTTAATTGAATTACTTTTTAAAAAGAGAAACCGAGATAAAGTAAGAGAGTTTTCTTTGGGTGGGAACATCCTATATCGATACCATATCTAAAATCTAAATGGAATCAAAAAAAAATGGTAAGTGGGGTTCCATTGTATGAATCTTTAAATAAGGCATGCACCATGGCAAACAAACTCTAAACTATGTAGTTTTATTTGATCAAAAAAAATTCCCTTTTCCTTTAAGAAGTTCTGGATGAATTTACAATTGAAATTCAAATCGAATAATTCAACCTATTCCACATTAATAGGAGTCCATTTATGTTTCTGCTTCACGAATATGATATTTTCTGGGCATTTCTAATAATATCGGGTGCTATTCCCATTTTGGCATTTGTAATTTCCGGAGTTTTAGCCCCAATTAGTGAAGGACCAGAGAAGCTCTCTAGTTATGAATCAGGTATAGAACCCATGGGAGACGCTTGGTTACAATTCCGAATCCGCTATTACATGTTTGCTCTAGTTTTTGTTGTTTTTGACGTTGAAACGGTCTTTCTTTATCCATGGGCGATGAGTTTTGATGTATTGGGTG